CTTAAGGAAGAACCTATATAACATAACCAAAAATAACTCAAATTCCAATTTCAATTTATTAAATAAAAATAAATCGTTTTTATTAATCATTTAGAATATAATAGCTAGACCTAATCAATAGAATAGCTATAACTACTCAGTCAATTAAATTAGAATTCGAAGATAATTCGAATTATTTAGTCTAAAGCCTAATTATTTCGAATTAGAATAGAGCAAATTTAGAATTTCGAAAATGGATAATAAGAATCGAATAGAATATTCGATTTAGAATAACTAAATATATATATAATATAGAATAATAATCGAATATTATGTATATTCTATAATATAGAATAATCGAATAGAATATATTAAGAATCTTAGGTTAGAAACAAAAAAAGAATTTTAAATGTCTTGAATTCAAAAATGAAAAAAAAAAAAAATCGTATTTTATTATCTAATTAAGAGTAAGATATTTATTGTTGATCAATATAGAATTGATAAAAAAATCCAAATTCGCTAATATATATCATCGCTAGATTCTCGTAATTGTTAGATTAATCGTTATGTTCTATATCTATAGTATTCAACATTTATTTGAAATTCGATTCTCTATTTTATTCTTTATGAATAGCTAAGAATAAAAGGTTAATAGATAAGATCCTAGGATCCCTACGCATGTACAATTTCTCTTATTTAAGCCCGCTTAGCTCAGAGGTTAGAGCATCGCATTTGTAATGCGATGGTCATCGGTTCGATTCCGATAGCCGGCTTTTCTCTATTTGTTTGATTTTTTACATGATTGATAATGTCTTTTTGAAAGAAAAGAACATTGAAAAGGCTTCTTCCAAGGATCATCGATCCAGTATGTTGTAGGAGCTTCCAATTATGAATAAAAGTTGGAGGAAGTTCGATTTCGGCAGAATAAATCAAGAAAAGGAACCCTCTTTTGATTTATATTTCTATATGCGTATACAATACAAAAAGGGGTCTGGAATTTGATACAAATCATCTTAGTATTCTTTGTAGTACAATACTTCAGCGGATTTTGCTTCATTTATCATGTAGCTCAGTTTTAATTTAGGTTTATGAAATTCAATAAGATAAGGAGTCTTTATGTCACGTTACCGAGGGCCTCGTTTCAAAAAAATACGCCGTCTGGGGGCTTTGCCGGGACTAACGAGTAAAAGGCCTAGAGCCGGAAGCGATTTTAGAAACCAATCGCGCTCCGTAAAAAAATCTCAATATCGAATTCGTTTAGAAGAAAAACAAAAATTGCGTTTTCATTATGGTCTTACAGAACGACAATTACTTAAATATGTTTGTATCGCCAGAAAAGCCAAAGGGTCAACCGGTCTGGTTTTACTACAATTACTTGAAATGCGTTTGGATAACATTCTTTTTCGATTGGGTATGGCTTCAACTATTCCTCAAGCTCGCCAATTGGTTAACCATCGACATATTTTAGTTAATGGTCGTATAGTCGATATACCAAGTTATCGTTGCAAACCCCGAGATATTATTACAGTAAGGAATGACCCAAAATCTAGATCTCTGGTTCAAAATTATCTTGATTCATCCCACCATGAGGAATTGCCAAAGCATTTGACTCTTCGCGCATTCCAATATAAAGGATTAGTCAATCAAATAATAGATAGTCAATGGGTCGGTTTGAAAATAAATGAATTGCTTGTCGTAGAATATTATTCTCGTCAAACTTAAACCTAACTAAAATAACGGGCTCGTACAAATTTCCCCTTTCACCTAACTTAAGGAAAGGGATACAAGGTAAGGAGTTTGATCCGTGGAGTTTTTTTTTATCCCATTCATGTATCATAGATCCGAGGGTAGATTTTTATCCCCTGCCTGCCCCTTCCCTTTCTTTCCCGTAGGAATTGAGAATCTAGCTCAAAAAAAGGTCTGACTGCTTCGGTATTCATTCTTTTTTGCTTGGATACATTCCGGTCAGTAACATTGATGAATTAGGTCAAGGTACGGAAAGAGAGGGATTCGAACCCCCGGTAAACAAAAGTCTACATAGCAGTTCCAATGCTACGCCTTGAACCACTCGGCCATCTCTCCTACACAATGATTATGACCGAGAACCCGCGTGAATAGCGAGTTGTTCAAATTCGATTGGTAGATGGGTACGGACAATCGAATCCGTTCTAACTAGAAAAATAGAAACCCTTTCAGCAAAGAAAAAATTCTTCCTTTGAGTCTGATAACTTTTTTGTTTGTGAAAAACTGTTCAAAACAAAAAACAATAAGGCTATATCTCTTGTTTGCAAAGATGGCGCTCCTTTTTTTTTTGTTTCTGATATTTCTACCTGATTTAATCAATGAGTTGGAACGAATCAACGGATCGGTCTATTTTTTTTAACACGTCTGCTTTTATGTTATTTTGTACTGTACAATTCCTTTGTTTGTGGGATCATTTTCTCACAAGAGGTAATGAAACGAATTATAGAATGGATTTTTACCTATGCCTAGATCGCGGATAAACGGAAATTTTATTGATAAGACCTTTTCGATTGTAGCCAATATATTATTACGAATAATTCCGACAACTGTAGGAGAAAAAGAGGCATTTACCTATTACAGAGATGGTGCGATTTGATTAGTTTTTTATTTACCCCTTTCGGTCTTAGAAGAAAGAAAGACAATTCGGGATAGAAAAAACAAAAAAAAAAAAAAGATTATTGAAAAAATCTACGCTTGTTGAAGGTGAAGTTTATAGATAAAACCATTCCTTCTGTCGTGTATCCCCGATTAATGCAGCCTCAGATGCTTCAATTGTCGATTCTAGTATTGAGCGAAAGGTTACACCTATGGGTTCTGTATTGCAAGTCAACCCTACTACACCAGTACCAATAGGCGGCATAGGGGAAGAGGCGCTACGTCTAGGAATCAGCAACACGAAAACTTTGTTATAAACTGCCCCCTTTCCTTAGCGGGATCGGGACTAAGAAGAATGGTTGGGATAACAAACATCCATCTCGTTCGTACTGTGGATACCCGTATAACCATCGAAGACTGTTGAAGTGATTAATTCCTGTAAATTAAGGGGCGTTGAGAACAAAGAAATTGTTGGAGTTTCCGGTTTTATCTAGTACCAACACGCGTGATATTAAGAAAAAAGCTTTTGCAGGAAGGTTGGCTAGAGATTTCTTGTAAAAACATTAGCCCCACTTAGTTCATAATGAGAATATTTCAATCTTTTTTGATTTCATGGATTATTCTCATAATGCACATAAAGGAGGAGCCGTATGAGATTTTCATCTCATGTACGGTTTTGAAACGGAGAATTCTTTGAATCGAATGACGACCGTAACGGATGTCAGCTCAATCTGAAGGCAATTATGCGGAAGCTTTACAGAATTATTATGAAGCTATGCGACTAGAAATTGATCCTTACGATCGAAGCTATATACTCTATAACATAGGCCTTATCCACACAAGTAACGGAGAACATACAAAAGCTTTAGAATATTATTTTCGGGCACTAGAACGAAATCCGTTCTTACCACAAGCTTTTAATAATATGGCTGTGATCTGTCATTACGTGCGACTATCTCTACTATAGAAAGAAAAAAGTAAAAGAAAAAAAAAAGGAGGGGGGGTAAAGAGCAAATACACTAATAAATACTAGAAAAAAAAAATAGGCTTTCTACATATGCATCGTGCAAAAACGATTTTTATCAGCTGTAGCAAAGAAAGAAACTTCATAGAAGTCGAAATATGAAGAAATCGATATGCCTAGATAGTTTATTCTATGGATAAAGGATCTAATTGATAGAGGAAGCACCGTAAAGATCAATTCGCGAGGTTTTGGGCCGATGCCGATCCAATAAGAACTGCTTATTTATGTCATGATATGAGATAAAAGTAAGGAATCCACTTATGTAATAAAGTCGATCCCCTAAGGTATTGAGCAGCGGTGTAGCATCAGATCCCAAAGACAGTAAGCCTTTTCTTTCTTAGGAAGAAAGGGCTTTTTCAAAGATTCTATATCAATTTTTATATGAAACCGAGATAGATACCTTTCAGAAAATTCTAACTATAGTGGAAATGCTTCTATGTTATTCTTCTGACGGTGGGAGAAAAGAGAAAATGAAAGCAAAGCTGATTATTAATTTAATCAAAAGTCAAGTTTGAAACTCATGCTCATGGAATTAACCTCTTTTGGTTAACCCCCCCAAAAAAAGAATAAAGATAAAGATCGATCTATGAGAAATCTCATTCAATTCGATATACTAGATTCAAAAACCCGGGACACCAAAAGAATTGATTGCCGAGCCGTATGAGGCGGGAAACTCTCAAGTACGGTTCTAAGGAAAGGAATTGAACCACCTATTCCGACCGGGGGGAACAGGCCGTTCGACAGGGAGATTCTGAAATTGCGGAGGCTTGGTTCAATCAAGCTGCCGAGTATTGGAAACAAGCTATTGCGCTTACTCCTGGTAATTATATTCAAGCGCAGAATTGGTTGAAGATCACGGGACGTTTCGAATAAGAAACTCTCTGTTTATTTATTTAGAATTTTATTTCTTTAGAATTTCGATATCTATTTTCGTTTGGTATAATTAAAAATTAATTGTCTGTTAGCCCTATCAGTGGAATATAAAAGGGATCATTTATCTGGTAAGAAACAATCAAGGAATTTCATTATATCCTTTCTAAGATCGTTCTATTTCGTCTGGGATTTCGTAAGGATAAACGATACAGGGATACGGTAGAAAATGTATTTTTCTCCTATTCTATTCAAATTAATAAAAGAGACCCCTCGCAGGAATGTCTCTTATCCTAGTAATTACTAATGACTGCTTGGAATAAAGTAATATGTTCTATATACGCCATTAAAGTAGCAGCTTCATTTCGGGACTTCTAATTGAGATATGAATACACTAAGGTTGTACAAAAAAAGGGTTTTTGACAAATTTTAAGCCCGTAAAGGGTTTTATAAGATTAAAAAATATTCAAAAGGTCCGTTGAGCGCCTCCTGGATATGTCATAATAGA